CGCGATCCCATAAAGCGATTGCAAACATCTTCCAAATGGAAGGGAATCCGGCCCACTAGGGCCTTATCACCTTTCACCGGAGATGAAGACCTGAAAGGACGCCAATTCAGGCCCACCTCCATAGGGATGGAAGGCTGTTCTGGCACAGACCTTAAGAAAAGGTCATTCACTAGGATACCTTACTTCTCCAAAACACTCTCGACGTCTGTCGACGGGTCGTCCACAATGCTACTAAACTGATAGTTGCTCTGTTTAGGAACAAGAATCCGCTTAGACACTGAGAACATGGATAAATACATTTGTTCTAATCTGTCTGCCCGAACGTCATGACGACGAATTAGTCTTCTATGGAAGTAAGGTATCACTCGAGGTCTCTCGAGCCTTGCTAGGGATATCGGATGCGGTAAGGATTCGTGTCGATCTCAACACCCGCCATAGGCGCGCATAAGCGACACACTACAGCATTTAACATAGAAAGCTGTTTTGAGCCAACTAGCTCGCTTAACCATATCCTTAAACACCTTTTACAAACAAACAGGTATACCGCCACGCAGTACTCTTTGGTGAGACAACCAGAAAGACTTTGTCTGATCCACTTGCTTTCTCGCTTGACTTGAAAACTGGAAAAACTCGGCTGCTATCGGAAAGAAAACAAGGAGTTTACTACGCAGGCTTTTTTTATGGGGAGAGAGTAAAGTAAGGGGGGTTTGCTTGCTGGCTCTCAGGGCTTCTCGTCGGTTTTGTTTTAAGGTATTCCCTTTCATTAGCTACGCGAGGTTAGACCTTGACTGAAAGGAAAGGAGAAGGGACGAGTGGCTCTGATAACACATAGAACGCTGTTTTTGATAGCACCGCTGAACCTGTTGCCACTCACTGGCTCCATATCTCCTTCCCTTTTTCTCGGTCCCCCCCCCGGAAAAGCGATATAGTTATTCCCCCCTGAAACTCTGTACTATAGCTATCCAGCTGACGAGTTTACCCTAGCTCTTGTGCTCCGGGGAATAATAAAAAAAAGAAGGTGTCTAAAAAAGGAAGCAGAGGTTCTTCACTTCACGTGACATAGCTACGCTCAGGTTTCACTAACTTCGCGTCGGGTTCACTTCCGTGAAATCTTGTTAAAGCAAACCAACGGTTGGTTGAACCTTAGGACGGTAGCGAAAGGAACCTTCTAGCTAACCGGGTCAATTCAAACTCACTACATATGAAATAGAATTGAGAAGCTGTAGGAACTAGAATGAACAGTGCTGTAGCAATAAATGCGACAAGATTGAGACTTTTTAAACATCGTTTCATTTTTCTTTAATTCGCAATAACTCGGGATTTCATCCCATAGAGATGAAAAATCTTTCGCCTGTAAATGAAATGGGATGAATTACATCTCGATGATATCTTTTCGTATCAAAATATCATGAATAACAATATCTGAGCTAGAAAATCGATTCATCGTCGAGAATTGAATAGTATAACATAGGAAGATCTTTTATCCATACCTAATTATAAATTGGATTCCTGATTCAATCAAGAATTTCTTTTTTTTATTACTTTCTTTTTTATTGATCATTTTTTTTCGATTTTTTCTTTTCTATAACACCGACTGCCCCCTTGTACAATACAATCATCTGAGTATCATCTGACCGCCTTTACACTTACATTGGTTATAAACAAACCCAAACAATAGAAGCGAAATGGAAAAAAAGGATGCCCCAGCAAACTTCCTTTTTTTAATGATCTAATCTTCTTGGAAAACAAAGAAGTATGATAAGAGCCCCGGTATAAAAAAAGAAAATATTCCATCAAATTCATTAAAAATAAAAAAGTTTGTTCAGTTTTATAGTAAGGGGCCCTTAAACTTCAAAAAAATGATTAATTCCCTCGCGCTAAGAGAGATGGGATCCTTGTTTGATCTTATTAATATCCTCTTTCCTTGAATTAGTAATGGGACGTATATATCAAAAGTTCAGTGTGAAATTTGAATGATCTCGATTGTTTCAAATTCCAATTTGTAATTCATTGAGGTTGATCCCGAAGTTACGGAGCCAAAAATCGACTTGAAATCTTAAAAAAAAAAGTAAAAAGAGTATGTTAAATTTCTTTTGTATCGTACAAATTCCATTTGTGTATGTGCTCCCGGGAAACATATAGGACTCAGACTTATTGTTTGCACAGGGAGTCATCGAAAAAAAAAAAGCCAGACCCGGTACGGTATTCCTTGGAATCCTGAATATGATGCTACCAATAATTGTACTAATCCACATATGTCTTTCTCCCATTCATCGGTACTAGTTGAAGAAATGGAAATTCCCATATTTGTTTGATGAGAAATGTGAAACGAAAAAACGAAAAAAATCTATAATAATAGGATCCCCATTTGGAATGAAATTATGCTATTTGTACTCCTTTTCACAGAAAATGGAGAGATGAATTTATGTATTTTTTTATTGGATTTTGATCCGTCGGGACTGACGGGGCTCGAACCCGCAACTTCCGCCTTGACAGGGCG